AGCTAGCAAATGGAGCCCTGAACTAGCTGCTGCTTGTGAGGTATGGAAGGAGATCAAATTCGAATTCAAAGCAGTGGATACCTTGTAATCCAGTAATTCCCGCTCGTTCCCCTAATTGCAATTAAACTCGGCCCAATCTTTTACTAAAAGGATTGAGCCGAATAAAGAATGAAGATCCTATCTATTTGCATATATCTTGCATATATCAGTACATACCTTACCTATTTATATATATACAAGATCTAAATACAAGATAAGATCTAAGACTAAACAACTCAATGCTTCTATTGTTGGATCCATAATTAATCCTATGGATCCTTAGGATTGGTGGATCATTTTATATCCCGTAGTTTCGGACCATAGATCAAGCCAAGGGTCATAACTCCTTCTACCCATCCTGTATATTGTCCCTTTCATTCCGTGTTGCAATAGGCATTTAATATTCTATTATACAAGATTCTACGAAAATGAATTCTTCATAGGAGGGAGCAAATATTTATCTTTTTGATGAGAATTTGTACATGACATGGGAGAAACCCCTCTTTAATTGAAGAAAAGGTTCCATCATATATAGTGAATTGATGCCCCGGATTCCCAGAATCATTTCTTTCAATGCTAACTCGTTATTAGTTAATGATCCTAGTAATTGGATCTATATGCTTATTCCGATAGGAAATGAAATAGTAAAATGATTATTCATCGAATGACTATTCATCTATTGTATTTTCAAATAGGGGGCAGGAAGGCTCTATGGAAAAATGGTGGTTCAATTCGATATTGTCTAACGAGGAGTTAGAACACAGGTGCGGGCTAAGTAAATCAATGGACAGTCTTGGCTGTCCTATTGGAAATACCAGTGGAAGTGAAGACCCCATTCTAAATGATACGGATAAAAACATTCCTAGTTGGAGCGATAGTGGCAGTTATAGTTGCAGTAATGTTGATCATTTTTTAGGTGTCAGGGACATTTGGAGTTTCATCTCTGATGAAACTTTTTTAGTTAGGGATAGTAATGGTAACAGTTATTCCGTATATTTTGATATTGAAAATCAGATTTTTGAGATTGACAATGATAGTTCTTTTCTGAGTGAACTAGAAAGTTCTTTTTCTAGTTATCTGAATAATGGGTCTAAGAGTGACAATCGCTACTATGATTGTGACATGTATGATACTAAATATAGTTGGAATAATCACATTAATAGTTGCATTGATAGTTATCTTCGTTCTGAAATCCGTATTGATAGTTACATTTATAGTTATATTTGTAGTGGTGAAAGTATAAGTGGTAGTGATAGTGGGAATTCTAATATAAGAACTGGCGGTAATGACAGTGATATAGGAGAAGGATCGAATGATTTCGATATAAATCAAAAATACAGACATTTATGGGTTCAATGCGAAAATTGTTATGGATTAAATTATAAGAAATTTTTTAAGTCAAAAATGAATATTTGTGAACAATGTGGATATCATTTGAAAATGAGTAGTTCAGATAGAATCGAACTTTCGATTGATCCGGACACTTGGGATCCTATGGATGAAGACATGGTCTCTATCGACCCCATTGAATTTCACTCGGAAGAGGAGCCTTATAGAGATCGTATCGATTCGTATCAAAGAAAGACAGGTTTAACTGAGGCTGTTCAAACAGGCATAGGTCAACTAAACGGTATTCCCATAGCAATGGGGGTTATGGATTTTGAGTTCATGGGAGGTAGTATGGGATCCGTAGTAGGCGAGAAAATCACCCGTTTGATCGAGTATGCTACTAATCGATCTTTACCTGTTATTATGGTGTGTGCTTCTGGAGGAGCACGCATGCAAGAGGGAAGTTTGAGCTTGATGCAAATGGCTAAAATATCTTCCGCTTTATATGATTATCAATCAAATAAAAAGTTATTCTATGTATCAATCCTTACATCTCCTACAACCGGTGGAGTGACAGCCAGTTTTGGTATGTTGGGAGATATCATTATTGCTGAACCCAATGCCTACATTGCATTTGCGGGTAAAAGAGTAATTGAACAAACATTGAATAAGACAGTACCCGAGGGTTCACAAGCGGCTGAGTATTCATTCCATAAGGGCTTATTTGATCCAATCGTACCACGTAACCCTTTAAAAGGTGTTCTGAGTGAGTTATTTCAGCTACACGGTTTCTTTCCCTTGACTCAAAATTAAAGTAGAGCACTAGTACTAGGCTCAGTTATTTGTAGCGAACTTTAGTTCATCGCAATCAAAGTCCAAATAAGAAGAATGGGGTTTTCTTTGGTGACATAAGTTCTATAGTCAGAATCAGAAGTTTCGGATAATTACTTTTTTGATTTTTATTTTCTCCAGATTTTTTATCCTACCCCTATTGATGATTAGAAATCAGGAACCCTCTATAAAATAAAGAGGAGAAAAGAGTGAATTCTTCTTTCCGCGGAATAGAATTGGGAAAATGAAAAGAATTTCATGTTCCCTTCCTTCTTACGTATTAATATATAGAATAATGAAAATCTATAATAGAAATGTTGCATATTTCTATATCTATATCTCCCGAGAACCTCCTTTTTTTTACTATGAATCCCTGTTGGATCGGATTCTAACGAATCCTTAGGGAACTCGTAAGAAACTCTTTATTATAAGATAAGGACGGGAGAACAAGAATCAAAAAGCGGATTATCATACATATATTTTGTGTAGAAAGATGAATAGGTACACTTATTTAGTTCTACATTCCTTGCACTTATTATATACTTATAATAAATATACTTATCATAAGATATATTTCTAACAAGTACAAATTTCTAACAAGTACAAATATTAAATCGAGGCACCTATTCTATGACAGATTTCAATTTACCCTCTATTTTTGTGCCTTTAGTGGGCCTAGTATTTCCGGCAATTGCAATGGCTTCTTTATCTCTTCATGTTCAAAAAAACAAGATTGTTTAGATCCGATGGGATCAAATCTCATCAATTTATTTTAACACTTGGACTTGGATCATAATACAGATATCTTTTAGTGGAATAGGGCACGGTACGACATGTGACTCCCTCCGAGCACAAATAAAAAAGCTGTTATTGTTATGCATGCAGATCCATGATATATGGATAAATGCATGTATATTATATGTGGGTATAGCTGTTTTTGTTTTCAAATAGATCAGTGAATATCTGAAATAGAAAGTCAATGTATCTATATGTATGTAGATATACATAGTGGGATCATATGAAGGGGATGTTATTATTTTATATCTAACCAATTCGATGAATTACTCCTAATGGTTTACATCATAATAGTGCTAGTTGATGAGAGTTACTTCGGTATCAAAACAAAAAAAAGTAAAGTCAAATTCATTTGGCTTATTCTATTCTCTCAATTCCAATAGAATGCAACTGGATCGAGTATGAACTGGCAATCCGAACGTATATGGATAGAACTTATAACGGGGTCTCGAAAAACAAGTAATTTCTGCTGGGCCTGTATCCTTTTTTTCGGTTCACTAGGATTCTTATTGGTTGGAACTTCCAGTTATCTTGGTATGAATCTGATATCCGTATTTCCCTCTCAGGAAATCCTTTTTTTTCCCCAAGGAATCGTGATGTCTTTCTATGGGATCGCTGGTCTGTTCATTAGTTCCTATTTGTGGTGCACAATTTCGTGGAATGTAGGTAGTGGTTATGATCTTTTTGATAGAAAAGAAGGAATAGTGTGTATTTTTCGTTGGGGATTTCCTGGAATAAATCGTCGCATCTTCCTTCGATTCCTTATGAGAGATATCCAGTCAATCAGAATGGAAGTTAAAGAGGGTCTTTATCCCCGTCGTGTCCTTTATATGGAAATCAGAGGCCAGGGAGCCATTCCCTTGACTCGTACCGATGAGAATTTTACTCCACGAGAAATTGAACAAAAAGCTGCTGAATCGGCTTATTTCTTGCGCGTACCAATTGAAGTATTTTGAAATGAACTGAAGAATGAATGCTTTCTCCGCATGAGGGAAGGAACTCAGGAATCCCCTTTTTAATATAACTGAAGTTTCTTCGGAACGTTTATTCGAGCAAAACATGTTCGATTCTATTTCCCCCGTTCCGTTGGTAATACCGTTGTGTTGTGGCCCATAGAATAAAGCAGGCGGACGAATACGGAACAACCATAATAAGAAGCTATTTTTATCCACCAAAACAAAAACTCTTTTTTTTACATATGGAACGAAACTCAATTCTTTCATACTAGTAACAAATCTAATAAGTATGTATTCATCACACATATCAGAACATTTCGGAATACAGTACAGAATTCATCTTTTTAGGACCAATATTTTGAATTGATACGTTAGATACAGATGGATCGTATCTCGTAAATTATCTCTCTTTCGTCAATCGATGTTTCTTTTTTTTTATCCTTTCTTTTGCTCCTTGATGACCAAACGATTGGATCTCTCATAACTATTCAATTTCTCTCTTGTTTTGCCACCCATTTCGGATTTCATCATCAATATTCTTCAGAAATATCCCCTCAATTATTCCTGGGCTGTGGGTAGCCAGTGAAACATTTCGAAATAATTGATTGATCCAGGGGGAGTTCTTTCGTCTCGAAATCCGAATAATATTCATTACTTCAAGTGGTTTTTCGGGCATTCATCGAAAGGAACAAATGAAGATACAATTGGTTCGAATTTGACCAATTGAGATATCTGGGAACTTGATTATTTCTTCATTCGAAACGGACCTTTATTCTATTTCTATATTCTTTCTAGATCCAAGGACTAAACAATTCAAAAAAAAAAGAAGGAATAGATCCGATCCATAGGTTCCATACCTTGTTATAGAACTCATGCTTCATAGAAATATCGGATCAGATAGAGTCGGCGAATGAGGCAGTTTCATTAACAATTTACAGAACAGATTAAAAGTGCCAAAAAAGAAAGCATTGACTCCCCTCCCATATCTTGCATCTATAGTCTTTTTGCCCTGGTGGATCTCTCTCTCATTTAATAAAAGTCTGGAACCTTTAGTTACTAATTGGTGGAATACAAGGCAATCCGAAACTTTTTTGAATGATATTCAAGAGAAGAACGTTCTAGAAAGATTCATAGAATTAGAACAACTATTCCTGTTGGACGAAATGATAAAGGAGTACCCGGAGACACAGATACAAAAGCTTCGTATAGGAATCCACAAAGAAACAATACAATTGGTCAAAATGCACAATGAAGATCATATCCATATAATTTTGCATTTCTCGACAAATATAATCTGTTTTGCTATTCTAAGTGGTTATTCTATTCTGGGTAATGAAGAACTTGTCATTCTTAATTCTTGGGTTCAGGAATTCCTCTATAACTTAAGCGACACAATAAAAGCTTTTTCTATTCTTTTATTAACTGATTTATGTATCGGATTCCACTCGCCCCATGGTTGGGAACTAATGATTGGTTCGGTCTACAAAGATTTTGGATTTGCTCATAACAATCAAATTATATCTGGTCTTGTTTCCACTTTTCCAGTCATTCTAGATACAATTTTGAAATATTGGATCTTCCATTATTTAAATCGTGTATCTCCTTCACTTGTAGTGGTTTATCATTCAATGAATGAATGAAGAACTCATTTGATCTGCCGATATCAATCAAATCCGAATGTTACTTCGTACATAAACAAACCATTTTTAATCTGACTCACTCTTTATACTTCTACCCGTCTAAGGGATTCCCCCTCCAGTACAATGGCAGAATCGTGGATAGGGAACTATACTAGCTACCTACCTAATTTATTGTAGAAATTTCCGGGATCAATAATTGGACCATGCAAAATAGAAATACCTTTTCTTGGGTAAAGGAACAGATGACTCGATTCATTTCCGTATCGATCATGATATATGTCATAACTCGGACATCTATTTCAAATGCATATCCCATTTTTGCGCAGCAGGGTTATGAAAATCCACGAGAAGCAACTGGGCGTATTGTATGCGCCAATTGCCATTTAGCTAATAAGCCCGTGGATATTGAGGTTCCACAAGCTGTGCTTCCTGATACTGTATTTGAAGCAGTTGTTAGAATCCCTTATGATATGCAACTGAAACAAGTTCTTGCTAATGGGAAAAAGGGGGCTTTGAATGTGGGGGCTGTTCTTATTTTACCCGAGGGATTCGAATTAGCTCCCCCCGATCGTATTTCTCCCGAGATGAAAGAAAAGATAGGCAATCTGTCTTTTCAGAGTTATCGCCCCACTAAAAGAAATATTCTTGTGGTAGGTCCTGTTCCTGGTCAGAAATATAGTGAAATCGTCTTTCCCATTCTTTCCCCGGACCCTGCTACTAAGAAAGACGTTCACTTCTTAAAGTATCCCATATATGTAGGTGGGAACAGGGGAAGAGGTCAGATTTATCCCGATGGGAACAAGAGTAACAATACAGTCTATAATGCTACAGCAGCAGGTATAGTAAGCAGAATAGTACGTAAAGAAAAAGGGGGGTATGAAATAACCATAGCTGACGCATCGGATGGACACCAAGTGGTTGATATTATACCTCCAGGACCAGAACTTCTTGTTTCAGAGGGTGAATCTATCAAGCTTGATCAACCATTAACGAGTAATCCCAATGTGGGTGGATTTGGTCAGGGAGATGCAGAAATAGTACTTCAAGATCCATTACGTGTCCAAGGTTTGTTGTTCTTCTTGGCATCTGTTATTCTGGCACAAATCTTTTTGGTTCTAAAAAAGAAACAGTTTGAGAAGGTTCAATTGTCCGAAATGAATTTCTAGATCCACGGATTCATCAAGCTGGTAAAAAGAGCCGAATTGTTGTGATCGATGCAATTATGTATGATTCAAAAAAATCATGGAAAATGTTTTGCTTGCTTTGTTTATACTGTTTTTCTGCGAGATGCCGGAAATTGCTTGTATCCCATTCCTAGCAATAGTATGTATATTGCGAAGAAGACTACTTGATCCCCCCTTCTTTTTTTCAATCAAAATGGGAGTGTTGTGACTATGCTAGGCCTCCCATTGGCAGATTGTAAATGCCATGTAATGCATCAATAGTTTTTTTGTACCTAATAGAATCGAATTCTAATAGATAATAGGCATAAGTAGGAAGAGAATACACGCGGATAAATGAAAGGAACAAATGATTCTAGGAGGGATTACTCGTCTTCCTAATCTTCCACACAAGAAAAGGGTGGAAAATTCCTTTTCTTGTGTGGAAATAATAATGATTATTGATCCTGTTCGTCAAAGATTACTATTTATTTGATTTTCCAGTTCTATCGGAACTCGTTTGTTTCGATTCATAAGAAGTAGTGGACAAACAAAAAAAGGGGTGGGAGTAACTTACTGAGCAAATAAAACTTCTTCAATGAACTTATAAAAAAAAGTAAAAAAAAGAAAATTTTAACTGTGATGAGATAATCAATAAGGATTGGGATATGCGCAAAAATCCAAGATTTCATCTTTTCGCCCGGAGCATTAAGAGTCTTTTTTTTGCTTGAAATTTTCTTTTTTCTTTTT